TATTCGATATTGACTAGTTCTATATGAACTAAAGATATATTTAATTTGCCCTACTACTATAACTTTCGATGGATATTCTAATATAAGTCCTTGCGTATCCTCTGGGACTGTGAGTTGAATGAATAAACAGATGAAATTAAGAAAAAGATCAAAGAATTCAAAGAATGGTTCGGAACAAAGAAATGGACGGACGGAAGTCGTATGGATTCGCAAAGACTTTGTCGATAAGAATTAAAAAAGAGATATCGAAGTAAAGTAGTTTTGATACTTGGATAAGATTATTACTTCAATTTGAAGTTTGTAGTTACTTCGCCTGGATGAATTGTAGCGATGGAATAATTAAGTTAGAATTCATTGGCTGACTGTATTATTAACCATTTATTTTTTTTGTATGAGGAACTTATCATGAATCCACTGATTTCTGCCGCTTCTGTTATTGCTGCTGGATTGGCTGTAGGGCTTGCTTCTATTGGACCTGGAGTTGGTCAAGGTACTGCTGCGGGCCAAGCTGTAGAAGGTATCGCGAGACAGCCCGAGGCGGAGGGAAAAATCCGAGGTACTTTATTGCTTAGTCTAGCTTTTATGGAAGCTTTAACAATTTATGGCCTGGTTGTAGCATTAGCACTTTTATTTGCGAATCCTTTTGTTTAATCTTATAAATTGAATCTTATAAATAAGAAAAAGCCAATTTTTGCATATTTTATTGCCTTGAACCTGTCATTTGCTTTTTCGAATTATATCAAGATTTCCCTTCTACAATTACCTATTCGTTGAGAAAATAACCCACGGGAAGGGCTGATTTGCGGATGAGGAATTAGTATACCTACTTGCTTTCATCCTTCCCGTTTGTAGTCCAAGGAACCCCCTTTTAGGTTTTTTAGGAAGGGTTTCAATAAAGGGGGTAATTCGCCTTTTATATTATAAATCGAATATTTTTTGACTTTCTTTTTTTATATAATTTATAAACAGAAAAATTTCTATTAAAATTTAAATTTATATATATTTATAAATATAAATAAGGGGTGGCAGGGAGATACAAAAAGAATTCTGTTCTTTTTTTTAGTCTATCTATAAGAGGAGATCATATGAAAAATGTAACCGATTCTTTCGTTTATTTGGGCCACTGGCCGTCCGCCGGGAGTTTCGGGTTTAATACCGATATTTTAGCAACAAATCTAATAAATCTAAGTGTAGTGCTTGGGGTATTGGTCTTTTTTGGAAAGGGAGTGCGTGCGAGTTGTTTATTTCAAGAATAGGCTGGACCCAACCAGCTGTACTTTTTCTGTTATAACTAGGAAAGAGAGGTACATGATCTCACGAATGACTTCTGAATAAATAAATCATATGCAAGAACCATAGCATTTCGTGATTCGTTGGTAAATCCACTTTGATTCTCTATCAACCAAAACTATGGGACCATTCACTATGGTTAAAGCTAAATCGTTTGAAGTCCAGACGCAGCATGGTACTCTTTCTACCATTATATTAATTGAATATAGAGAGTCTTTCAAAATGAATAATTTATCAATATAGAACACTCATATGGATAAAATTTTTTTAACCACTTATTATAAAAATTGGGATTAAATCCCCGTTTTTTATCCAATGCTGAATCGACGACCTATGTATTGTGTATAAAGAAATAAAATCTTTTTTGGATTTGAAAAAAAAAAAACAACTTTGCTGACAATTACATAGTTTTTGTGTTTGGTCAGAAGAGTCCTCCGACTTTTTTGGTTTTGTATTAGTGATTGGTTTTGATATTTTGATTTGGAATATTAAGAGAGAATAGAGGATAGGCTCATTACATTCAAAAAAAGATATGGGGAATTTTGCATAAGTAATTGAGCAGGAGAGCCAAATGAATCGAAAGATTCATGTTTGGTTCGGGAAGGGATCATGGAAGTTTTTAAATGAATGGAAAGAGAATCTACTTTCATTAAGTGATTTATTAGATAATCGAAAACAGAGAATCTTGAATACTATTCGAAATTCAGAAGAACTGCGTGAGGGGGCCGTTGAACAGCTAGAAAAGGCCCGGACTCGCTTACGAAAAATAGAAATGGAGGCCGAGCAGTTTCGAGTCAATGGATACTCTGAGATAGAGCGAGAAAAATTGAATTTTCTTAATTCCACCGCAAAGGCTTTGAAACAATTAGAAAATTACAAAAACGAAACTATTCTTTTTGAACAACAAAAGGCACTTAATCAAGTCCGACAACGGGTTTTCCAACAAGCATTACAAGGGGCTCTAGGCACTCTGAGCAGTTGTTTGAACAACGAGTTACATTTACGTACGATCCGTGCCAATATTGGCATGTTGGGGGCAATAACTGATTAGTCCTTCTGCTCTAGGTTTTATTTTTTTTTTTTTTTCAAAAACGAAGTAAGAAATACTCATGGTAACCATTCGAGCCGACGAAATTAGTAATATTATCCGTGAACGTATTGAGCAATATAATAGAGAAGTAAAGATTGTAAATACCGGTACCGTACTGCA